GAGGGTGCATAACTTCCCTTCATCTTCAGAAATTAGCTTCGGATCTCCAATTTTCTCTTCCTTTTACATCGCATTAATAGTAGGCTTGAAAATCAATTGTTTCTTCGTCATAATAGGGATTGGGAAAGATTTGCTCGCCTCCGTAGCCGTAGAAAGACTTTTTTATTTGGATTGGCATCGGGGTACAACTAACTATATTGCCAAAATTAAATTCATGCTGTATATTTTCAACGGAGACAGGTTGAATCCCTTGCTCTCTCGTGATACGATCCTCTTCCCACCGAGCCCTTACTTCCTCCTCAGCCCACGGCACGGAGGGGGAGAGAAAAGAAATGTAGGACTTTTGCAAGCAATTCATCGCGGAAGAGAAGAAAGGCCGGGCCGTGAGAGAGAGCTGCCTTTACCGTTCGTTATTCGCGGGCCTTGATCAGAACGTATCCGATCCGATATAGATATCCCCCTTCAACGTGGGTCATCGAAACCGGGCAGCGCATGCCGACCGAACCGGAGCACGAAAGCCGAACCAAATCCTTCATGAAAATTGATTCCTATTTGGGTAGTGCATAACCGCATGGATAAGCTCACACTAACCCGTCAATCTCATGGAATTCGCTATTGGGAGAAATAATATCTGGAGCTACATCTAATCTAACAAAATATTAAATGTGGAATGATAAGTTAATATGTAATTCTATTACTCTCTAAAATAATAAAAGGTAATAATTTAATATCGAATTCAAACAAAATCTGAAAGAGAGATCGTGCTGTAATGAATAAATATTTGAAGAATTAATGGAAAATCAAAACTTTCAGGAGATCGAACGAGGAGCCGTATGAGGTGAAAATCTCACGTACGGTTTTATGGAGTGACGGTAAAGGTAACTTATCCGTCGACTCTTCCACTACGACCCCAAAGAAACCAAACTCCGCTTTACGGAAAGTCGCTAGAGTACGATCAACCTCTGGATTTGAGATCACCGCTTATATACCAGGTATCGGCCATAATTTGCAAGAACATTCAGTAGTATTAGTGAGAGGAGGAAGGGTTAAAGATTTACCCGGTGTAAGATATCATATTGTTCGAGGAACCCTAGATGCTGTGGGAGTAAAGGATCGTCAACAAGGGCGTTCTAGTGCGTTGTATTATTATCTAAGACTTGCATCATTCCATGACGATGCCATGTTAATTGCTAGGAACATGTAGATTATGTAGCTAACCCAATAACGGAAGTTTCGTAAGGGGACCAGAGCAGGCTACAATAAATAAAACCATGAAATTGATTTAAATTATATATCTAGATCTAGGGTTTAATTATTATGACACATTACCTGGGGAGTTTCCCCCAACTTTCCCTGCGTTAACGGGGGGTTAAAGAAACTTTACTTTATTAGAACAAGTTAAGGTCAGATAGCAATAATTCCAAGCACTGATTCTTCAACACTATTTTTAAACCTGAAGATTTTATTGTATAGATACATGAAATACAAGATTTCCAACTGTAACGGAAAATGGGGAAACGGATACTCGATCGAAAGCGAGTAAATATCATTCCGTACAAATAGATATTCTATTAATATACGTAATGTATGATTTAAAATCTATTGTATATAGTGAAGTGGAAAGCCGTATTCGATGAAAATCGTATGTACGGTTTGGAGGGAGATCCTTCGCGACTTGAATGAATGATCCACCCTACAATATGGAGTGAGAAGGCCGAAATGAATCATTAATCCCTAACTTTAATGAGAGAAATTACTAATAATAAATTATTTCTCGTACTCATGTCACGTCGAAGTAATGCGAGAGAAAGAGATGCGAAAGCTGATCCGGTTTATCATAATAGATTAGTCAACATGTTAGTTAACCATATTCTTAAGCACGGGAGAAAATCATTGGCTTATGGAATTCTTTATAATGCCATGGTGAATATTGAGCGAAGGACGAAAAACAATCCACTATCCGTTTTGCGTCAAGCAATACGCAAAGTAACTCCCAATGTAGCAGTAAAGGCGAGACGTGTGGGTGGGTCCACTTATCAAGTTCCCACTGAAATAGGATCTACACGGGGAAAAGTACTTGCTATTCGTTGGTTATCGGGGGCATCTCGAAAACGTCCAGGTCGAAGTATGGCTTTTAAACCAAGTTCTGAATCAATGGATGCTGCCAGAGATAATGGCAATGCTGTACGTAAAAAGGAAGAGACTCATAGAATGGCAGAGGCCAATAGAGCTTTTGCAAATTTCCGTTCATATAAATAAAGAGATTAATAACAATTAAATTAAATTAAGGAATATATGATATCAAATTGGAAGGAACGTGAGCCGAAAGGCTTACATAAAAAATATAAATATCATAATGTTAATGTAAAATTAATATTGTATTTGAATAAAAAAAAAATTTTTAACTATTAT